ATCGATGGAATCGACCATTTCGCTACATAAAGAATAATCGATTTGAACAGGCCGTAAGAACGGAAATGTCACAATATTTTTTTGACACATGTAAAAGTGATGGAAAACTAAGAATATCTTTTACATACCCGCCAAGTTTATCAACTTTTTGGAAAATGATAAAAAGAAGGCTACCCCTATTGTCACTCCAAAAAACGCTCCCTAATGAACTGGACAATCAGTGGGTTTCTACTAACAAAGAAAAAAGTAATAATCTGAATAAGGAATTTTTCAATCGACTTGAAGTTCTAGACAAGGAATCTCTTTCTCTGGATATACTCGAAACAAGAACTAGATTGTGTAATGATGATACTAAAAAAGAATACGTGCCTAAAATGTATGATCCTTTGTTAAATGGACCATATCGAGGAACAATCAAAAAAGAGTTTTCACCTTCAATCATAAACAATACTTCGCTAGAAAATTGGAAAGAGAGAGTTAGACTAAATAGGATTCATACTATCTTTCTTCCGAATACTGATTACCAAGAATTTGAACAAAAAGTGGATACGGTTGATAAAAAATCATTATCAACAGAAATTGACGAGTTCTTAACTTTAATCAATGAGTTTGGTAACGAACCAAAATCGAGTTTAAATTTGAAAGACCCTTCTTTATTTTCAGACCAAGAGCAGGGAAGAGTGAATTCAGAAAAAAGAACGCAATTTGTAAAATTTGTATTCAATGCAATTGATCCTAATGGGACAAAATCTGGAAAAAACTCGATTGGAATAAAAGAAATCAGTAAAAAAATACCTCGCTGGTCACATAAATTAATCACCGAATTGGAACAACAATTGGGTGAATTTAAAGAGGGCGCATCACTGGATCATCAAATTCGTTCAAGAAAAGCCAGACGTGTAGTGATTTATACTACCAACATGGAGAGTAACGATCCTGAGGTCAAAGAAGAAGTGGCTTTAATAAGCTATTCGCAACAATCAGATTTTCGGCGAGGTATGATTAAAGGCTCTATGCGGGCTCAAAGGCGCAAAACAGTTATTTGGAAACTATTTCAAGCAAATGCGCATTCCCCCTTTTTTCTCGACAGAATAACCCCCCCTCGTCTTTTTTCTTTTGATATCTCTGAACTGATTAAACCAATTTTTCGAAATTGGGCAGGTAAAGAGGGAGAATTCGAGATTCTAGAGTCTAGCGAAGACCAAACAAACAGAGAAGAGAAAAAAGAAAAGGACAAAAAAGCGAAGAACAAAACAAAAAAGGAAAAATCACGGATAGCGATAGCAGAAGCCTGGGATAGCATTCCTTTTGCGCAAATAATAAGAGGTTCCATGTTAATAACTCAATCAATTCTTCGAAAATATATTATATTACCTTCATTGATAATAGCCAAAAATCTCGGGCGTATGTTATTCTTGCAACTTCCTGAATGGTCTGAAGATTTGCAGGAATGGAATAGAGAAATGCATATTAAATGTACTTATAATGGTGTTCAATTATCAGAAACAGAATTTCCAAAAAATTGGTTGAGGGATGGGATTCAGATCAAAATTTTATTTCCTTTTTGTCTGAAACCTTGGCATATATCTAAACTGTACCCCTCCCACGGAGAGCTAATGAAAAAGAAAAAACAAAAAGATGATTTTTGTTTTTTAACAGTTTGGGGAATGGAAACTGAAGCTCCCTTTGGTTCTCCCCGAAGGCGCCCTTCCTTTTTTGAGCCCATTTTTAAGGAACTCGAAAAAAAAACTGGAAAATTAAAAAAGAAAAATTTTATAACTATAAAAGTTTTAAAAGGAAAAACAAAAATATTTCGAAGAGTTTCAAAAGAAACCAAAAAATGGCTTATCAAAAGTATTCTATTTCTAAAAAAAATAAGAGAAGAACTTTCAAAAGTTTCAAAAGTCATTCTAATTGTATTATTTAGATTCAAAGAAATATCTGAATCGAATGAAACGAAAAAAGAAAAAGATTCTCTAATTAGTAATCAGATAATTAACGAATCATTTAGTCAAATTGAATCTGGAAATTGGCCAAATTCTTCACTGATAGAAACCAAAATGAAGGATTTGACTGATAGAACAAGTACAATCAAAAATCAAATAGAAAGAATTACAAAAGAGAAAAAGAAAGTAACTCCAGAAATAGACATTAGTCCTAATAAAACAAATAATATTAAAAAATTAGAATCGCCAAAAAATATTTTCCAAATATTAAAAAGAAGAAATACTCGATCAATATGGAAATTCCATTATTTTCTAAAATTATTCATTCAAAGATTATACATCGATCTATTTTTATCTATCATTAATATTCCCAGAATTTATACACAACTCTTTCTTGAATCAACAAATAAATTGATTGATAAATACATTTCCAATAATGAAATAAATCAAGAAAAAATTAATAATAAAAAAAAAATTCACTTTATTTCGACTATAAAAAAGTCCCTTTCTAATATTAGTAAAAAAAATTCACATATTTTTTTTGATTTATCCTACTTGTCACAAGCATATGTATTTTACAAATTATCACAAACCCAAGTTATTAATTTGGCTAAATTTAGATCTGTTCTTCAATATAACAGAACGTCTTTTTTCCTTAAGACTAAAATAAAGGACTATTTTAGAACACTAGGAATATTTCATTCTGAATTAAAACATAAGAAACTTCAGAGTTATAGAATCAATCAATGGAAAAACTGGTTAAGACAGCATTATCAATACGATTTATCTCAGATTAGATGGTCTAGATTAATGCCACAAAAATGGCGAAATAGGGTTAATCAAAGTTGTATGGCTCAAAATAAAAATCGAAATTTAAACAAATGGAATTCATATGAAAACGACCAATTAATTCATTACAAAAAAGAAAATGATTCTGAACTCTATTCATTATCAAACCAAAAAGATAAGTTTTCAAAATGTTATAGATATGATCTTTTATCATATAAATCGATTAATTATGAAAATAAAAGTGAGTCATTTATTTCTATATTACCCTTTCAAGTAAATAAGAACCTCGAAATTTCTTATAATTCAAACACGCCCAAACACAACTTTTTTGATATGTCCGGCAATCTTGATATCAATAATTATCTAAGAAAAGGCAATATTCTATATATAGAAAGAAATCTCGATAGAAAATATTTTGATTGGAAAATTATCCATTTTTCTCTTAGACAAAAAGAAGATATTGAGGCCTGGGTTAAGATCGATACCAACAGTAATCCAAATACTAAAATTGGTATTAATAATTATCAAATAATTGAGAAAATCGATAAAAAAGGCCTTTTTTATCTTACAACTCATCAAAATTCAGAAAACACTCAAAAAAATTCGAAAAAAGTCTTTTTTGATTGGATGGGAATGAATGAAAAAATATTTAACCGTCGCATATTCAATCTGGAATTTTGGTTCTTCCCAGAATTTATACTACTTTATAATGTATATAAAATAAAACCGTGGATTATACCAAGCAAATTACTTCTTTTAAATTTGAATACAAACGAAAATCTTAGTCAAAATAAAAACATCAATAAAAACCAAAAATCAAATATAAAGAATCGAATTCAAGAAGCAAAAGAACCCGCAAGTCAAGGAGAAAGAGAGCGTGGATCAGATATAGAAAACAAAGTAAATCTGCGCCCTATTCTCTCACTCTCAAGCCCTGTTCCCTCAAAACATAAAAAGGATCTTGAAAAAGATTACGCGGAATCAGACACAAAGAAGGGTAAAAAGAAAAAACAATACAAAAGCAACACGGAAGCAGAACTAGATTTATTCTTGAAACGTTATTTGCTTTTTCAATTGAGATGGAACGATGCTTTGAATCAAAGAATGCTCGATAATATCAAGGTATATTGTCTCCTGCTTCGACTGATAAATCCAAACCAAATTACTGTATCGTCAATTCAAAGGGGAGAAATGAGTTTGGATATAATGCTGATTCAGGCGAATTTAACTCTTACAGAATTGATGAAGAAGGGGATATTGATTATCGAACCTATTCGGTTGTCTGTAAAAAATAATGGACAATTTATTATGTATCAAACCATAGGTATTTCATTGGTTCATAAAAGTAAACACCAAATTAATCAAAGATACCGAGAACAAAGATATGTTGATAAAAAGAATTTTGATGAATTCATTCTGCAACCTCAAACTCAAAGAATAAATACAGACAAAAATCATTTTGATTTGCTTGTTCCTGAAAATATTTTATGGTCTAGACGTCGTAGAGAATTGAGAATTCGAAGTTTTTTTAATTCTTTGAATTGGAATGGCGTCGATAGAAATTCAGTATTTTGCAACGAAACCAATGTAAAAAACTGGAGTCAATTTTTGGATGAAAGGAAACCTCTTTATAAAGAGAAAAAAGAATTAATTAAATTGAAGTTCTTTCTTTGGCCTAATTATCGATTAGAAGATTTAGCTTGTATGAATCGTTATTGGTTTGATACCAATAATGGTAGCCGTTTCAGTATCTTAAGGATACATATGTATCCACGATTGAAAATTAATTGATAGTACTATATACCCTGTCTCGTATAGAGTATCTGAAAGCAAACAAATGCACACATGCCTTGTCTTACATCTCATTCGAATCTAATTCGAGTAGACGATACTAAATCAATAAGGTATCGATTAGATCTAGAAATGAATCAACAGAATCTTCTTCATTTTAGGTTTAAATTATTCGCTTTTGTGAATGACAAAAATTTACCTACCACCTTTTTGGATTCCTATCTGAATCAAATTTGGACTTTGATTAATTTATTGGAATTGATAAAATTAGGAGTTCATAAAGAAATTAAGTCTATATACCACGTTCAAATTACTGGCATTATTATTACTGATCGATAAAATCCATATCTGTAAAATAAAGAAAGGGGAAATTCTTTTATGGTAAAAAATTCTGTCATTTCAGTTATTTTTCAAGAAGAAAAGAGAGGATCTGTTGAATTTCAAGTATTCAATTTCACCAATAAGATACGTAGACTTACTTCACATTTAGAATTGCACAAAAAAGACTATTTATCTCAGAGAGGTTTGAAGAAAATTTTGGGAAAACGTCAACGACTGCTAGCTTATTTGGCAAAAAAAAATAGAGTACGTTATAAAGAATTAATTAATCAGTTGGACATTCGAGAGACAAAAACTCGTTAATTTTATTAATTTGAAGAGTCATTTCATTTTCACTTATATGTTTCGATTAAATTTTGATGAACTTCTTTTCACTTTCAGCAATTCATGGAAGAATGAATCGGTAAAAAACTTATGACTGCACCAACTACAAGAAAAGACCTCATGATAGTCAATATGGGGCCTCAGCACCCATCAATGCACGGTGTTCTTCGACTCATCGTTACTCTAGATGGTGAAGATGTTGTCGACTGCGAACCAATATTGGGTTATTTACATAGAGGGATGGAGAAAATTGCGGAAAATCGAACAATTATACAATATTTGCCTTATGTAACACGTTGGGATTATTTAGCTACTATGTTCACAGAAGCAATAACCATAAATGGACCCGAACAATTAGGCAATATTCAAGTACCTAAAAGGGCTAGCTATATCAGAGTCATTATGTTGGAATTGAGTCGGATAGCTTCTCATTTGTTATGGCTCGGTCCTTTTATGGCGGATATTGGTGCGCAGACCCCTTTCTTCTATATTTTTCGAGAAAGAGAATTGATATATGACCTCTTCGAAGCTGCCACCGGTATGCGAATGATGCATAATTATTTTCGTATCGGAGGAGTGGCTGCCGATCTACCCTATGGCTGGATAGATAAATGTTTGGATTTTTGCGATTATTTTTTAACAGGGGTCGCTGAGTATCAAAAACTTATTACCCGGAATCCTATTTTTTTAGAACGAGTTGAAGGCGTAGGCATTATTGGGGGAGACGAAGCATTAAATTGGGGTTTATCGGGACCAATGCTACGAGCTTCCGGAATAGAATGGGATCTTCGTAAAGTTGATCATTATGAGTCTTACGACGAATTTGATTGGCAGGTTCAATGGCAACGAGAAGGGGATTCATTAGCTCGTTATTTAGTACGAATTGGTGAAATGACAGAATCCATAAAGATTATTCAACAGGCTCTGGAAGGAATTCCAGGAGGGCCTTACGAAAATTTAGAAATCCGACGTTTTGACAGATTAAAAGATCCTGAATGGAATGATTTTGAATATCGGTTTATTAGTAAAAAACCCTCTCCAACTTTTGAATTGTCGAAACAAGAACTTTATGTGAGAGTTGAAGCCCCAAAAGGAGAATTGGGAATTTTTCTCATAGGAGATCAGAGCGTTTTTCCTTGGAGATGGAAAATTCGCCCACCAGGTTTTATCAATTTGCAAATTCTTCCTCAGTTAGTTAAAAGAATGAAATTGGCTGATATTATGACAATACTAGGTAGCATAGATATCATTATGGGAGAAGTTGATCGTTGAAATGATAATTGATACAACAGAAATAGAGACTATCAATTCTTTTTCCAAATTGGAATCCTTAAAAGAAGTCTATGGGATCATGTGGATGCTTGTCCCTATTTTGACTCTTGTATTAGGAATCACAATAGGTGTACTAGTAATTGTTTGGTTAGAAAGAGAAATATCTGCAGGAATACAACAACGTATCGGACCTGAATATGCTGGCCCTTTAGGAATTCTTCAAGCTCTAGCAGATGGGACAAAACTACTTTTGAAAGAGAACCTTATTCCATCTACCGGAGATCCTCGTTTATTCAGTATCGGACCATCCATAGCCGTAATATCTATCTTTCTAAGTTATTCAGTAATTCCTTTTGGTGATCACCTTGTTCTAGCCGATCTTAGTATTGGTGTTTTTTTCTGGATTGCCATTTCAAGTATTGCTCCCGTTGGACTTCTTATGTCAGGATATGGATCAAATAATAAATATTCCTTTTTAGGTGGTCTACGGGCAGCTGCCCAATCAATTAGTTATGAAATACCATTAGCTCTATGTGTGTTATCAATATCTCTACGTGTGATTCGGTGAGACCTAAAATTTCTCAAAATTCTTTTCTTTCTAGAAAGAAGGGTAAAAAGATTTGATTGAATATATATATTTTCATTTTTATTCAGCATTTAAGTTGATGAACTAAACCAGATAGTTATATGAGTGAAAGAAAACGGCTTCTAAATTTGCAGTAAAAAGGTTGAGTCTCATTTCCTATGTACAAGAATCAAATGGTGAAAAAAGTAAACATAAGCAATAGAGATTGTTTACCCCAAGATTGGTGAATTGTCATGATAGCTTGAAGCGGGTTCAAAAGATCAACTGTATGGAGTTTTTACTGTCTATTACCATAGATGGATTTCCACAACGGGAGGTTGAAAGCAAAAATGAGTGGATGGTTAGGAAGACCAAGATACACAAAGGATTAGTAATTGAGATTATGTAAGTTATCCAAGAGGATACTTCTGTACATAAAAGGAATTCGAATTGGGGCTTTACGTTCGTAGAAAT